TCTAGTTTAACATATTTTAATGTGAGGGGTTGTAAACTCTTTAAAGGCTATGGCCAACTAGGAGAAAATACCGTAAAAAAAAATTTTTTTTTTACGGTATTTTCTCCTAGTGTATTAAAAAATTTTAAAAATATGTAGAGATGCCAGAAAAATTTTATGGAGTTAATTTAGGATTAATTTATGACTTTGAAAGTCTCTCTATTAATTTTTTAATACACTAGGAGAAAATACCGTATTTTATAACTATTAGACTTATGAATAATATTTGATTTGAAATCAAGTTAATTGCTTTTAGTAGCAACATAGGTTATTTAAATAGTTTAAAGTAGCTATGTCAGAATTTATATGAGTTAGTTTTAAGCATTAATTATGGAAGTTTTCCTAGCTACTTTATATTATTATAGTGTAGTGTTTAGCATATATTTGACTTATGTTACGGCCATAAGATAGGTATTATATATACCGTATGTTTTATGTTTACTTCTCTGTTTAGTTTTAGTTTATGTATGTGCTTAATTATATGATTTTGTTTTTTATGTTATACTAGTTTATGTGTAAAGTTTAAATTTTTATCATTAGGTGGTTATAAATGGATGATAAAATTTGATTTTGATTTTGTTACCTTTGGTGTGGTTTTAATGTTAATTATATGTTTTTCTTATGTATATTTTTATACACATCATTATTTCGTAGGTGGTTTGGCTGGTTTTGAGTTAAATAAGATTATAATTTTATTTGTGGTTGTTATGGGTGTTTTAGTATCTACTGGTGATTTTTTAACGACTTTAATATTTTGAGAATATTTAGGTGTAGTAAGATTTTTTTTAATTTTATTTTATGATAAATTTTTGAGATTACGATCATCAGTGATTACTTTAGTTTCTTCTCGGTTTGGTGATGTATGTTTGTTTTTTTTGATAGGATTAAGTTGTTTTATGTATAGTAAATATTTATTTTGTATAGTTATATTTTTTTTGATAATATTCACTAAGAGTGCTAGATTTCCTTTTATAAGTTGGTTATTAGAGGCTATGCGTGCTCCTACACCTGTTAGTTCTTTAGTGCATTCGTCCACTTTGGTTGCGGCTGGTATTTGGTTTGCTATGCGTTATGATTATGTACAGTTTTTTAAAAAATCAATTTGTTTTAGAGTATTATTGGTTTTAACTATTTTAATTACGGCTTTAAGTAGATTATTTTTTATGGATTTAAAGAAGATTATAGCTTTATCTACATGTAAAAATATTGCGTGATGTGTTTTATACTTGATATATGGTGATTTAGCTCTTTCATTATTTCAATTATTAAGACATGGAGTGTCTAAGTGTGTATTATTTATGTTAATTGGTGATGTAATGAGAGGCAGCGGTGGTTCTCAAGGTAGAAATTGTGTATATAGTTCTAACTTATATGGTAATTGAAATTTATTTAGATCAATTATAGTAATTCTTGGTCTAGCAGGAGTTCCTTTCATTGGTGTATTTTTTACCAAGCATTTTTTACTTTCAATGTTTGTTAAAATTGTTAATATGGTTGTTTGTTTGATAGTTTGTTTGTGTATGCTTATGTCTTATTTATACTCTTTTCGTTTGTGTGCTATTTTATTTAAAGTTAAGAGTAGTATTAGATTGGGTGTTTTGTTTTATTTTAAATCTGGTTTGATAGTATTTTTTTGGTTATTTATTAAATTTTATGTTTTTTTTATATTAGATGAAGTTGTATATCTTAATAGAATTATTAGTTTTAGTTTAATTGTTTTTCAATTGTTATCAATTATAATAATATATATGTTTTATGATAGCAATTTAATAAGTAAATGAAGTAGTAGTCTATTTGGGTGCGATAACCTAGTAGAATTATGCTATACTAAGTTTTATCATATGTTAAAAAGTGTCAGACTATTTTTTTTTCGTTGAGATAAGGTTATGATAGAATTATTTACTAGGATGGGGTTATGTAGTGTAGGACATTTGTTTATTTGAGTTTTGTTAAAATTGTTGATGATTAGTGGTTTTGCGTTAATTATATATTTATTAATTTGATAAAAAAAAAATAATATTAATATATTATATAAATAATATATATATACGGGGGCCCCCGTATATATATGTATATATACAATAATGGTAGGGTACTACCATTATTGTATATATACATATATGTTAGGTATGATATATAAGTATTGTTTATTATATATCATACCTAACATATATGTTATTTTATGCTGTTAGTATAAGTTATTATGTTTCTTTTCCAAAGAAAAGATCTATTTTTATAGACAGTGTATAAATGTCTATTGTTCCTGTATTTAATGCTTCTTTTGTTGGTCTTTTTTTAGTTGGTTTATTTTTATGAAAGATTAAATTATTTTTAATATTTTTAATGTGTGCTATACTGTCAATAGTGATATTTGTATTTGATGGATTGGGTAAGGTTTTTCATTATGAATCTGCGTTTTGACTTTTTGTTTTTAGTGAGGTTATGATTTTTGGTAGATTTTTAACATGTTGTTTATTTTTTGATTCTTGATCTTATGAAAAATTATCTAGGTCTTTGGAAATACCTTTTGTTGGGTGTTTTGTTTTATTAGGTTCTAGAATTACTGTTACTGCGTTTCATCATCTATTAGGTTGAAAGTATTGTGATTTTTTTTTGTTTTTGACTGTAATTTTAGGTTTAAGTTTTGTAGTTTTACAGATTTCTGAGATGGAAGATATAAGTGTTAATGTATTTGATACAAGATTTCATGCTAGAAGATTTTGTACTGTTGGATTGCATTTTAGTCATGTTTTGTTAGGTGTGATTGGATTGAGAACTATTTTATTGGTTGGAAGTAGTAAATTTGGGGTTTATCGTTGTACTGTTTTGACATGATATTGGCATTTTGTAGATTATATATGATTACTTGTTTACACAATAGTATATGTGTGTTAATTTACTAATAGGTTATGTAAACTAATAGATTGTGGTTCTGTTGAATACTTGTTAATTTGAATAGTATTAGTAAATTAATGGTTAGATTATTTCGACGTAATTTGATAGATTTGCCAATTAGTTATTCTCTTAATTATTATTGAAGTAGAGGATTTGTGCTTTCTGCTTTTATGATTGTGCAGATATTGACTGGTATAGTATTGTCTTTTTTGTATGTTGCAGATTATTTATGTAGTTTTTTTATGGTTATGAGATTATCTAAAGATTCTTTTTTTACTTGATGTTTACGATATTGGCATATGATAGGTGTTAATATATTATTTGGTTTACTTTTTGTTCATATGGCTCGTGCTTTATATTATTCGAGTTATAAAAAGAAGGGTGTATGAAATATAGGATTTGTTTTGTATTTGTTAGTTATGGGTGAAGCTTTTACAGGATACATATTACCGTGGCATCAAATGTCTTATTGAGCTGCTACTGTTTTAACATCTATAGTCGATAGATTACCTATTTTTGGTAGTATCGTTTATAAGTATGTTGTCGGTGGATTTTCTGTGTCAGGTATAACTTTAATTCGTGTGTTGTCTGTACATATCTGTTTAGGTTTTGTTATTTTAGGATTAATGATTATTCATATGTTTTATTTACATAAGAGTGGTAGAAGTAAACCTTTATTTTCGTTTAATTATTTAAGAGATGTAATTTATTTTCATTCTTATTTTACGGTTAAGGATTTCGTATTGTTTATGATAATTGTTAGATTTGTAGTTTTTTGATTATTTATAAGACCTGATGCTTTAGTTGACATAGAGGCATATTTAGAGGCTGATCCATTAAATACTCCTGTTTCAATTAAGCCTGAATGATATTTTTTAGCATTTTATGCTATTTTACGTTGTATAGGGTCTAAGATTGGTGGTTTAGCATTGATTACAGCATTTTTGTTTTTTTTATGAGTACCTACTAGTAGTTGTTCAAGTGTGTATAAAGTATGACGTCAAGTTAAATTTTGGTTGATTGTGAGTTTATTTTTTTCTTTAATTTATTTAGGTGGTTGTTATCCTGAGTATCCTTATCTTTTTATATGTCAGTTATTTAGCATTAGTATGGTTATACTTATGTTTGTTTTTAAGGTTTATTAATTGGTTTTATAGATTAATGGTTAGTTTATTTTTAACTTTTTGTTCTGTAATTAGGGTTAGTTTTTTTTTATCTATTACTCGATTCTTGAATAGTTTGATAATTTTAGAAAATTTTAATGTTTTAATTTTAATGTTTTGTTTGATTTTTTCTTCTTTTGATAGTCATATGATTTTTATGGCATTAATGGTTATTTCTACTGTGGAGATAATTGTAGGTTTAGTTGTATTGACACGTGTTTGGGAATGTTCTTCTTTATTAGAGTTAATAGATTTTTAATATTTTTAATGTGTATATTTGTATCTTTATTGTTTAGTTGTGGTGTTAAATGTATGAGCATATTTAGTATGAAAGTTTTTAAAGGAATATTTATGTTTGATTCTATTAGTTTTTATTTAATTATTCTAGTGTTATTATTAGGTGTGTATAGACAGATTATGTTTTATAATATATTGAGTGGTGTTGTTCGTATGTATTTATTTTTTAGATTAGTATTTACTGTGTTGAGATTTTGTGTAAACCATTGTGTAGTTTTTTGATGTGTATATGAATTATCAATGCTACCTTTACTTTACTTAATTTTTAGGGAATCTCCTTATTCTGAACGATTTTTGGCAGGTTGATATTTTTGTGGTTATCTTTTAAGTACTAGATTACCGTTAATTCTAATTTTATTATATTTGTCTTTAATTAAAGATTCTTTTTTTTTTAGTGAGTGAAATTTTAATAGTGATGTTTCTTTGGTTGTTTATTATTTATTATCTTTTATTTTTTTTACTAAGGTTCCGTTAGTTCCTTTTCATACATGATTGCCTATAGTACATGCTGAAGCTATAAGCATAGTTTCAATATTTTTAAGAGGTTATATAATGAAGCTTGGATTATTAGGAGTTTATCGTTGTGCTAGTTTTATTTTTAGTGAAGGGTTTTTGTGGTATTTGTTTTTATGCTGTATTATATCTATATTTTTTTTAGTTACATCATGTAGTGAGTTAGATGGAAAGCGTTGATTAGCGTTTTTGAGTTTAGCTCACATAGTGGTTCCATTTTTAGGATTTTATATTGGTGATTGATCTAATATAAAATTTTCTTTTTTTTATTGTTTAGGTCATGGATTAAGTGCAGGTATAGTATTTGGGTTATTATGGTGTTTTTATGATGTTTCGCATACCCGTAAATGGATTTTATTAAAGTCAAGTATTAAAGGTGTGGGTTTAATGAGAATTGTGGTTTTTAGCTTATTAAGGTTGTGTTCGTTTCCTACTACTATTCAGTTTTTTTGTGAAGTTGGATTAGTTGGAGAGAGATTTGGGTTTTTGATGTATTTATTATTTTGATCTTTTTATTTATTTTTTGGTGGTCTTGTGCCGTTAATATTATGTGGACATTTATTAATTCGTAGAGAGTGTTATGAATCTGTTAGTGCTTGTTATTATTCTCATTTTTATTTCTTGATTTTTCTTTGTTTGTGATGTTATTTTGGAATATTAGTTTTATAAAGTAATGTTTAATGTGGTGTGTGGTATGCATTTTACATTTTGGTTGTAAAGGTGATTAGTAATCCGTTAAATTTCTCTTAGCTTAAGATTTAAAGCATCAATTTGAAGCGTTGGAGATAATGTAATTAGAGAGACTGGTAAGTTAAGTTAAACTGTGGGGTTCATGTCTCCGTTATACACTTTTGTGTCTAGTTGAGTTTAGTATATGTTTAGTAATGTCAATGATTTTAGTTCTTTAATGATTTTAATAAATAAGTTTATTTTAGGTGATGTTGTTTATTATTATTTTAGTGTTTTAAGTTGAGTTTTGTTTTTATTTTTGTGTTATCGTTTGCCTTATTGTTATAGTCCTTTTTTATTTAGTGTAGTTTTAATTAGTGTTGTGTTTAGTTGTTTTATGTCTTTTTTTTTAAGTCGTATTTGTAATAAAATAAATTTATTTTTTAGTTCATTTATTCCTGTAGGTACTCCTATTTATATATGTCCATTAGTATGTGTTGCTGAGTTGATAAGTTATATTATCCGTCCTATAGTATTGATTTTACGTCCTTTTATTAATATAAGTTTAGGTTGTTTTGGAGCAGTTGCATTAGGTAAACTAAGATTAGTTAGTAGTTGATGATGTATAGTAATATTTTTTTTATTTTTTTATGAGGTTTTTGTAGCTTTAGTTCATTGATTTATCGTGACTAGAATTTTGGCATTTTCAGTTGATCATTAATAGTGAATATTATTCGTTTAGGTTATTTAGATGTAGTTGTTTTTTCTTTAATTTTTTCTTTATTTTTTTGTTTTTTATGTTGTGTAGTTGATAATTTATTAGGATTTTGAGTTTTTCTAGAATTGTGTGGGTTATCAATTATACCTTCATTGTTTTTTAATGTTAGATCTATGTCTTATAGATTTTATAATTCTATTCTTTATTATGTAATAATGTCTGGATTGTCTTCAGTATTATTAATTTCTGGGTTATTAATAGTTAGATTATATTATTTTGTTTATTTTGGGTTTATAGTTAAGTTTGGGTTATTTCCTTTTATGTTTTGGGTTTATCGAGTTTTTAGTATTGGTAATTGGATGTTTATATATTTATTAAGTGTTATAATGAAGTTTCCGGTTATATTTTTTTGTTTTTTATACGAGATTAAAAATTTAAAGATTGTATATGTTGATTGTTTTTTAACTATTTTTTCATGTTGTTTTTTAATATGGTTTTTTAGTTTTAGTTGAGAGTATATTTGGTGTCATATTTCATTGACTTCTGTTGCTACATTAGTTGTGGCATGTTTTTGTAGAGGTATTGAGTTGTGCTTTTTTATATATTTTTATTATTTTATTTGGGCTAGATTAACGATAGTTTACTTTATGGTGGTGTCTAGTAGTAAAGATTTAAAGAGTTATTTATTTTGGATATTTTGTTTTTTATTATTAGTTACTCCTGTATCTTTTCCATTATTTTATAAGTTGAGTGTAAGTATTGGTATTTTATATTCATCTATTTATTTATTATTAATATGGAGAATATATAGATTTTCTGAACAATTATTTCTTTATAAGTTGGCCAGTGATTATTTTTATGTAAATATTTTTAAAAATTGAGTATAATAAGTTGATATATGTGATGTAGTTTATTAAAAATACTTGTTTTACACTCAAGAGAACTCTTTATGTGGAGCTTTACTATCAATTTTACTTTAATATAAACAAAATAGTTTAGTTAAAAATATTGGGTTTGCGTCTCGAAGATGGATTTGATTTCTTTTGTTATATGTAGTGTGGCTTTAGTTTAATAAAAATAGTGATTTGTCTAGTCATAGATGGTAGTTTAGTAACCAAGTCACTGTTTATGGTTATTTTTGGGTTTATTAGAGGTTTAACAGGTTTGTTAATTAGTTTATTGATTATAGCTTTTTTTATTTTAGGTGAGCGTAAGATTTTGGGTTATTCTCAGTTTCGTAAGGGACCTAAAAAGGTTGGTATTATTGGGTTGCTTCAAAGATTTTCTGATTTATTAAAGTTAATAGTTAAGTTTAAGGGTTATGGTTTTCAAAGTCGTAGATGGGTTGGTTTATTTGGAGTTATATTATTAGTTGGTTTAGTTATTTATTATTCATTTGTGTATGGGAGTTATTATAGACATAGTTTTAATTCGCTTTCTTTGTTATGATTTTTGGTTATTACTAGATTTTGTAGTTATTCTATATTATGTGCAGGTTGAGGTAGTTATAAAAGTTATTCATTCTTAAGTTCAATTCGTTGTGCTTTTGGATCTATAAGGTTTGAAGCTTGTTTTATGTGTATTGTTATATTTGCTGGATTGTGTTATTGTAGTTATAGTTTGGTAGATTTTTTTTTAAGTAATTGGCTATCAGTTATAGTTTTTCCTTGTGTGTTGATTTTATATATAATATGTATCTTATGTGAAACTAATCGCACTCCATTTGATTATGGTGAGGCTGAAAGTGAGTTAGTTAGTGGTTTTAAAGTTGAATATAGTGGTATATATTTTACATGTTTGTTTGCATGTGAGTATATAATTATATTTATTTTTTCTTGATTAGGGATGATTTTAATGTTTGGTGGTGGATTTATCGGTAGTATGTTTTTATTTTTTTGTTTACTTTTTTTTATGTGGGCTCGAGCTACATTACCGCGTGTTCGTTATGATTATTTTGTTAATTTTTTTTGAGAAGTATGTTTATGTTTATTAATTTTGAGCTTTTTTGTTATCGTTAATTAATTAGTCTATATAGATTATTTTAAATCGTGATGCTGTTAACTTCAGGAAATGGTTAAGTACCATTATAGTCGCATATGTTATGATGTTTTCTAATCTTAGTTTAATTTTAGAATAAAGATTTTGGGGATCTTTGGTCTCAATTTGAGAGATTTGAAGTTAATAGGGCTGCATTAGCAGGTCACTTTGATATAGTGAATTGTGAATTTAATATTCCGTTAATATTAAGTTATTTACCTGTGTATTCTAAGTGTAAGAGGCTGAATTCTTACTTCAGTAATGTGAGTTTCACTATAGGTTAATGATTTTATTGCTTTTTAGTAGTATTTTATTTTTTGGGTTATGTTTTGTTATTTATTTTTTTTGTTCTGGTTTGTTAAAAAAGGTTGTGGATGTTGATTTTGGGTGAGGTAGATCATACGAGTGTGGGTTTTTTTCTAGTGTGTTAAATTTAAATTGTTTTAGATTTACATATTTTTTTTTGTTGGTAATGTTTGTAATATTTGATCTTGAAATTTCTTTACTTTTAAATATGCCAACACAGGGCTTACTGTTTTGTAAATTTTTTTATTATTATATTTTTTTGGTTTTGTTGTTGGTTGGTTTTGTGTTTGAGTTATTTAGTGGTTATGTACGTTGGTTATATTAATAATTTAGAGGAAATTTGTGAAGTTACTGCTAATAATTTCGTGTCAATTTAGTTTGACTTTCTCTTTATAGTATAAATAAATAAGATTAAGTTAGATTAGACTAAATGTTTTCAAAACATTAAGTGACTTTGTTTAAGGTCATCTTATGTAGATGAGTGTTAAATCTTTATTAAGTTGAATATTTACTTTGGATCATAAGCGGGTTGGTGTAATTTATACTTTATTAGGTTTATGATCAGGTTTTGTAGGTTTAAGCTTCAGTTTGTTAATTCGTGTTAATTTTTTAGAACCTTATTATAATGTTATTTCTTTGGATTGTTATAAATTTTTAGTTACAAATCATGGAATTATAATGATTTTCTTTTTTTTAATGCCTATTTTAATAGGTGGTTTTGGTAAATATTTAATTCCTTTAGTTGGTGGGTTATCAGATTTGAATTTACCTCGTTTAAATGCTTTAAGTGCGTGATTGTTGGTTCCTTCTATAGCTTTTCTTTTAGTTAGTATGTGTTTAGGTGCTGGTATTGGATGAACTTTTTATCCTCCTTTATCATCATCACTATTTTCTAGTAGTAATGGTGTAGACTTTTTAATGTTTTCATTACATCTAGCGGGTGCATCTAGAATTTTTAGTTCTATTAATTTTATTTGTACTTTGTATAGAATTTTTATGACTAATATATTTTCTCGTACTTCTATAATATTATGGGCATATTTATTTACGTCTATTTTATTATTGGTTACACTTCCTGTATTGGCAGCTGCTATCACTATGCTCTTATTTGATCGTAAATTTAGCTCTGCATTTTTTGATCCGTTAGGGGGTGGTGATCCTGTTTTATTTCAACATATGTTTTGATTTTTTGGTCATCCTGAAGTTTATGTTTTAATTCTTCCTGGTTTTGGGATAATTAGTCATATATGTTTGAGGATTAGTATGTGTCCTGATGCTTTTGGTTTTTATGGTTTGTTATTTGCTATGTTCTCAATAGTGTGTTTGGGAAGGAGTGTATGAGGTCATCACATGTTTACGGTTGGATTAGATGTTAAGACTGCTGTATTTTTTAGTTCGGTTACTATGATAATAGGAGTACCTACAGGAATAAAGGTTTTTACTTGACTTTATATGCTTTTAAATTCTCGTGTGAATAAGAGTGATCCTGTGTTATGATGGATAGTTTCTTTTATAGTATTGTTTACTTTTGGTGGTGTAACTGGTATTGTATTATCTGCTTGTGTATTGGATAATGTTTTACATGATACTTGATTTGTTGTTGCTCATTTTCATTATGTTATGTCGTTAGGGTCATATATAAGAATAATAATTATGTTTATTTGATGGTGGCCTCTGATTACTGGTTTAAGATTAAATAAGTGTTTACTTCAATGTCAATGTATAATATCTAAAATTGGGTTTAATTTGTGTTTTTTTCCTATGCATTATTTTGGGTTATGTGGGTTACCACGTCGTGTTTGTATTTATGAGTGTGCTTATAATTGAATTAAAATTGTATGTACTGTAGGTTCTTTTATTTCTGCTTTTAGTGGATGTTTTTTTGTTTTTATACTTTGAGAGTCGATAGTTAATCGTAATGAGGTTTTAGGTTCATATGGTTCGTCTAATTGTTATGTGGATTTTTTTATGAGTCCTGTAGCTTCTCATAATGATTATTTTTGTTATCCGTATAATATAGATTATACATATGGTGTTTATTATATGCGTTGGATAGATGATTGTACTTATGTGTTTGCTCGTGGAGGTTTTTTAGTTTAATTAAAAATGTAGATTTTGTAAATCTATGATGATTTATATCATTAACCTTTTGATTGATAAATTGTTAATGTTTTAGTGTTTTAGGTTTATTTGCCTTTTGCATCATGCTTAACGGATTTTTATAAAGTATTTTTTTAATCGAATAGTTTAGATCTTGATACCAGTTGTTTAGAATATAATTTTGTATTGGGTAAATTCAGATAAATTGGTTTTATGATGTGATAAGTTATTCGTTAAATTTTATCTCTATTTAGTTACTTAAATATTTTGTATTATATGATAGGTTAAAAGATTTGTCATAGTGTTATACTATAAATAGGATTTTATTAAGATTAGGTTAAAGGTACCTATTTTTTATAAGTTTGTTATAAGAGATAGTTGGTTGGATTTATAGTTAGGTTGTTAGGTAACTTAGGTTAATATATAGTGTGTTATTTATCATTAAATAAGTAATTAAATTATACTAATTATTTCTCAGGGTCTTTCCGTCTGTTTATTAAAAACATTTCTAGTTTGAATTTTAACTAGTAGTGCCTGCCCGATGTTAATTTTAAAAATAAATGGCCGCAGTATCTTGACTGTGCAAAGGTAGCATAATTAATTGCCTTTTAATTGGGGGCTTGTTTGAATGGTTTGACGTGAGAGATGTGAATATTTAGTGTTAATATGAATTTGATGTTGGGGATACAGAATTTCCAGAGTTTAATAAGACGGAAAGACCCTGGGATCTTTCTTTTTTACTTGGGGCAAGTTTTAGTATTTCATTATAATTGTGACCTTAATTATAGTTTAGTGAGTTAAGTTACCCCAGGGATAACAGTGTAATAATTAATAAGAGATCTTATCGAATTAATTGTTTGCCACCTCGATGTTGACTTAGATTAAAATTTAGGTGCAGTAGTCTAGATTTTTGGTCTGTTCGACCTTATTTATCTTCATGAGTTGAGTTAAGACCGGCGTGAGCCAGGTCGGTTCTTATCTATTGTAGAAGTTTATCAGTACGAAAGGATAGTAAGCTTTTTTATTGAACATGATTTGTGTTAGCTTTGCAAAAGCTAAGTAGAATTATTTAGTAATTCCATGTTTTTATTAATTGTTTAACTGTGGCAAAAGAAAGTTTATGTTTCATTAACTGCATAAAATTAGTTTATTTTTAGTATGATTTAATGTTATTTATTTTATTTAGCAGTTAATTTTTTGTTAAAATTAAAGTTTTATAAGGGTGAGACATTAAAAGGGGATAGGACACAGTGCCAGCATCTGCGGTTAATCTGTTTTCTTTGCTTTTGTATAGATTGTGTATGTTTATTTATATTTAAAAATAGGTTAAATTTTTTTATTTAGGTTTTAAATATTCATTTTTATATAAAATTTATGTTTGTGACAGGGATTAGATACCCCATTAACGTATTTTGTAATATTATCTTAGTTTAGTAACTAAAATGGTTTGGCAGTGAGTGATTCTTTTTAGGGGAAGGTGTGGTATAAAGGATGTTCCGCCTATTAATTTACTTTTATTATGTTGGTGTATATCTGGTTTAATATTATTGTTTAATAATACAAGTTTGTGTAGTTTATTAGTTAAGCCAAGTCTATGTGCTGCTTATAAAAGTATTCATGCGTTACTTTAATAAAGTTTTAGTTGTAAAGACTATTATATTCAGGACTTAAAAGTAATGTTAAATTAGTTTGTTAACGTGAAATAAGTTTAGCTCATGTACACACCGCCCGTCACCCTCGATTTTTATTGAGGTAAGTCGTAACAAGGTAACTTTAAATGAATTTGAAGTTGGTTATTGAGAGAATATGTTTTTCTCAGTTTTAATGAAACTATCTTTATTATATTATGATATAGTTTGTTATATAATTGCTGTATGCGTATTTATTTTATGTTTTGTGTATATAATGTTATGTTGGAAAGTATTTATAGGTGGCGGTAGAGTTAAATTTGGTGGTGAGAAACAGGTTGTTGAATTGACTTGGACTATAGTTCCTACCATGGTTGTTTTGGTTTTGTGTGCACTGAAAGTGAAATTTATAACTAGCGATTTAGATTGTTATTCTAGTGAGACTATTAAGATTATAGGACATCAATGATATTGAACTTATGAATATCCAGAAGGTAGGTATGATTCTTTTATGACTAAGGATTGTTTTTTAGTAGATAAGCCTATGCGTATGATTTATGGTACTCCTTATCATTTGGTAGTAACATCGGCGGATGTAATTCATTCGTTTTCTGTACCGTCTTTGAATTTGAAGATGGATGCTATACCGGGTCGATTAAATCATTTATTTTTTTGTCCTTCTCAACATGGAGCTTTTATAGGTTATTGTGCTGAATTATGTGGTGTTAATCATGGTATAATGCCTATAATGATTGAGGTTGTTGATGTTGTTTAATTTAGATAGTATAGATTTTGTTTTAGTATAATGTATTATTTTAGCTTTTCGTGCTAAGGATAGTTTGTATATGACTAAACAAAGGTGGTATTGGAGATTTTAGTTACTTTTTATTTTTTTATATTGTTATTATTTTCGTTAAGAAGTCATTGTGTATATTATTGTGTATTGTTAATTATTAAAGCTTTGGTTTCGTGTTTAATTTGTTATTTAGTATATGGTTTTAGGTGATATTCATTAGTTTTTTGTTTAGTATATGTTGGTGGAGTTTATATATTATTCATCTTTGTATCTGTTTTTAAACCTAATGATAGGTTTGCCATATATCATAAGGTTGGTGAGTCTAGTGTTGTTTTGTGTTTTATAGTGGGTTTATTGTGTATATGTGTATTTTATAGATTGATAAAAATTGAGTTTAGTAGATCTTTGTGTACAGTGATAGAAGGTAGATTTTATGTTTGTTTATGTTTAACTTTGATATTTGGGTTTGTAGTTTTAAGGTTGTTAGTTAGTTGAAAGATGAAATTTTATCGTTAGATTTTATATTAA